TAATGATTATGCCCAGAAACCGAGTGAATAGTGAGTCATTCATATTCCATTTGGGTGGGCGCACACAATCAATTGGAACTATAAAAATAGAAAGAAAAGGTTTTATCAAAAAAAAACCCACCCTTCGAGGCTGGCTGGCCGTAGGATAAAGTAATTTGATTAAGAAGTCCGTTTTTACGTTATTTCGTACTGTATTGTACAATTCCTTTGTTTGGGGGATTATTTTCTCACGCGATAAAAAATGAAATTATAGAATGGATTGCTACCTATGCCTAGATCTCGGATAAATGGAAATTTTATTGATAAGACCTTTTCCATTGTAGCCAATATCTTATTACGAATAATTCCGACAACTTCAGGAGAAAAAGAGGCATTCACTTATTACAGAGATGGTGCGATTTGATTATCTTTTTTTTTACCGATCTCAGTCTTAGGAGAAAGATACATTCTTCAGAGAGAAAGAAAAAAATTTTGAAAAAAACCTACGCTTGCTGAAGGTGAAGTTTGGAAATAAAACGATTAATTCCTTCTGTCGTGTATCCCCGATTAATGCAGCCTCATATGCTTCAATTTTTGGTTTATAGTATTAAGCGAAAGGTTATACCTATACCTATGGGGTTAGGTCAATCCTACTCCACTAGTACCAATGGGCGGCATGGGGGAAGAAGCACTACGCTTAGGAATCAACAACACGAGAAAACTTTGTAAAAAAAACCCTTCCTTTCTTATCGGGATCGGGACTAACAAGAATGGTTGGGACAATAAACATCCATCTCGTTCGTATTTTGGATACCCATATAACCATCGAAGACTGTTGAAGTGACTAATTCCGGGAAATTTAGCGGCGTTGAGGACAAAGAAATTGTTGAAGTGACTATTTATCCAGTAATAACATACTTGATCTTAAGAAAAAAGATCCTTTACAGGAAGGTTGGCTAGAGATTTCGTGTAAAAACACTAGTCCCGCTCAGTTGATAATGAGAATATTGCAATCTTTTTTGATTCTATGTTTATCATTATACACAGAAAGGAGGAGCCGTATGAGATGAAAATCTCACGTACGGTTCTGGAACGGAGATTCTTTGAACCGAATGACGACCGTAACGGATGTCGGCTCAATCGGAAGGAAATTATGCGGAAGCTTTACAGAATTATTATGAGGCTATGCGACTGGAAATTGATCCCTATGATCGAAGTTATATACTTTATAACATAGGCCTTATCCACACAAGTAACGGAGAACATACGAAAGCTTTGGAATACTATTTTCGAGCACTCGAACGAAACCCGTTCTTACCTCAAGCTTTTAACAATATGGCCGTGATCTGTCATTACGTGCGACTATCTCCACTATAGAAAGAAAAAAGAAAAGAACGAGCAAATCCGCTAATACTTATAAATACTAGAAAAAAAAATGGGCTTTCTACATATATATCGTTCGAAACAACGATTTTTATCAGCTGTAGCAAAGAAACAAACTTCATAGAAATCGAAATATGAAGAAATATATATGCCTAGATACTTTTTTTTCTATGGATAAAAGATCTAATTGATAGAGGAAGCACCGTAAAGATCAATTAACAAGGTTTTTGGCCAATACAACAAGAACTGCTTACTTATCTCATGATAGAAGAGTTAGGAATCCACTTATGTAATAAAGTTGATCCCCTAAGCTTTTGAGCAGCGGTGTAGTATCAGATCCCAAAGATAGTAAGTCTTTTCTTATGAAGAAAAGTCTTTCTCAAAGATTCTATAGAAATAGATATATCATATATGAAAGTATATGATATATGAAATCGAGATAGTTACCTTTCAGAAGATTCTAATAAGAGTGTAAATGCCGATGCTTTATTCTTCTTGAAAAAATTGTATAAGTCAATCCAATTGCATCATCATCTCCAGGAAGTCGATTTGGAATGGAACACCGATCGGTATAAAATGGAAAAAGATGCATTTTCTATCTTACTTTGGTGTGAGAACCAAAGCTATGCTTTATTCTTCTGAAGGTAGGAAAAAAGATAAAACTAAAAAAAAGGATTAAATTCTTTATTAATCCAAATTCAAGTTTGAAACTCATGTAATTAACCTCTTTTCTTGTGGTTAACTCCAGAAAAAAATGGAAGATCAAAAGAATTGACTGTTGAGCCGTATGAGTCAGGAAACTCTCAAGTACGGTTCTAAGGGAAGGAATTTACGCACCTATTCCGACCGCGGAGAACAGGCCATTCGACAGGGAGATTCTGAAATAGCGGAATCTTGGTTTGATCAAGCTGCTGAATATTGGAAACAAGCTATAGCACTTACCCCAGGTAATTATATTGAAGCACAGAATTGGTTGAAGATCACAGGGCGTTTTGAATAAGAACACTCTGTTTATTATTTTCTTTTTTTCTATTCTAATTTCTTATTTTATTCTCTATATTCTATATTCTCTATAGAATTCTATCTCTATAGAGAATATAGAATATAGAGAGAATCCATCCATATTTATTTCTATTTT